ACATTAAAAAGGGACAAATTTTAGCGGACGGTGCGGCTACAGTTGGTGGGGAACTCGCTTTAGGAAAAAACATATTAGTAGCTTATATGCCATGGGAAGGTTACAATTCTGAAGACGCAGTATTAATTAGCGAACGTCTGGTATATGAAGATATTTATACTTCTTTTCACATCCGGAAATATGAAATTCAGACTCATGTGACAAGCCAGGGCCCTGAAAGAATTACTAAGGAAATACCGCATCTAGAGACTCATTTACTCCGAAATTTAGACAGAAATGGAATCGTTATGCTGGGATCTTGGGTAGAAACAGGTGATATTTTAGTAGGTAAATTAACGCCTCAGACAGCGAACGAATCGTCGTATTCCCCGGAGGATAGATTATTACGAGTCATACTTGGCATTCAGGTATCCACTGCAAAAGAAACTTCTCTAAAACTACCTATAGGTGGAAGGGGTCGCGTTATTGATGTGAGATGGATTCAGAAAAAGGGGGGTTCCAGTTATAATCCAGAAATGATTCGTGTATATATTTCACAGAAACGTGAAATCAAAGTAGGTGATAAAGTAGCTGGAAGACATGGGAATAAAGGTATCATTTCAAAAATTTTGCCTAGACAAGATATGCCCTATTTGCAAGATGGGACACCTGTTGATATGGTCTTCAACCCATTAGGAGTACCCTCACGAATGAATGTGGGACAGATATTTGAATGTTCGCTCGGATTAGCGGGGGATCTGCTAAAGAAACATTATAGAATAGCACCTTTTGATGAGAGATATGAACAAGAGGCTTCGAGAAAACTAGTGTTTTCTGAATTATATGAAGCCTGTAAGCAAACAAAAAATCCATGGGTATTTGAACCCGAGTATCCAGGAAAAAGCAGAATATTTGATGGAAGAACAGGGGATCCTTTTGAACAACCTGTTCTAATAGGAAAGTCCTATATCCTAAAATTAATTCATCAAGTTGATGATAAAATCCATGGGCGTTCTAGTGGGCATTACGCACTTGTTACACAACAACCCCTTAGAGGAAGGGCCAAGCAAGGGGGACAACGAGTAGGAGAAATGGAAGTTTGGGCTCTAGAAGGATTTGGTGTTGCTCATATTTTACAAGAGATGCTTACTTATAAATCTGATCATATTAGAGCTCGTCAAGAAGTACTTGGTGCTACAATCGTTGGAGGAACAGTACCTAATCCCGAGGATGCTCCAGAATCTTTTCGATTGCTCGTTCGAGAACTACGATCTTTGGCTCTAGAACTGAATCATTTCCTTGTATCTGAGAAGAACTTCCAGATTAATAGGAAGGAAGCTTGATCTGAATGAATCAGAATTTCTATTCTATGATCGACCGGTATAAACATCAACAACTTCGAATTGGACCAGTTTCTCCTCAACAAATAAGGGCTTGGGCCAACAAAATCCTACCTAATGGAGAGATAGTTGGAGAGGTGACAAAACCCTATACTTTTCATTATAAAACCAATAAACCGGAAAAAGATGGATTGTTTTGTGAAAGAATCTTTGGACCCATAAAAAGTAGAATTTGTGCTTGTGGAAATTATCGAGTGATCAGAGCTGAAAAAGAAGACCCGAAATTTTGTGAACAATGCGGGGTGGAATTTGTTGATTCTAGGATACGAAGATATCAAATGGGATACATCAAACTCGCATGTCCAGTGACCCATGTGTGGTATTTGAAACGTCTTCCTAGTTATATCGCGAATCTTTTAGATAAACCCCTTAAAGAATTAGAAGGCCTGGTATACTGCGATGTGTGATTTGATCAAAATTTTCATTTTACAGATTCGGACTGAGAAACTGTCATCCCAATCAGATTGAATGGGATGCCCCGGCTCTGACATGTGTTTTGGGAAAAGTAACATGAAACTCAGAATTATGGGTATATTCAATACTTCCAAATGAAAGGGGAATTGATCCATGGTCGATTCTATAACAGATAAATAGGAATTGCTAGTTATACCTCGTGAAAAAAAAAGACTTTTTCGTGGAATTAGCCATTCCATTTCTTTTAGAGAGAGATTCTCTTTAAGCAAGCAAATATATATAGCATGGTTACTGGAGTCTATTTATCGCATATATACTTCAAAGGACATCATGGCATAACCATCGAGGTGAGTAGAGACCTAAAAGGTCGAAGGGAATGATATATAGACAAGTAAATCCCTTACGAGTCCCAAAGTATCCCCTTAAAGGGGATTCATCATTTGAGGGGAAGTAGACTACTCAAAAATTTCACATTTCCATTTTGTCATAAGTAATTCAGAAAATTTTTTTAAAGTAAAAAAAAAGAATGAATCAATGAAAGGTTGGTCCTTACTGGGAACTTGAGTAAGGAGTAGCTCTTTGTAGGGTAGGGTTTTATCGAACAAAACAAAGTTTAAAAATAAGAAAGAACCCCTTTTTTTTTGCTGTAACTACTTGAGCCGGATGAGAGGAAACCTTCACGTCCGATTTTAAAGGGGGAAATCCAA